TGGTAGAATATTCATGTGGTATTTTCTCAGATTTTGCGCGTGTGATACATGTACCTTCTATTTCTCCGAGCAAAGCTCTTCGCATTGCAATGCCTATTGTATCGGCTTGACCTTTCATAAGTGGGGCCAGAATAAAGCGTCCATAATAAAGACGCTTACTGTCTGCTCTTGATTCAACACACTTCCACTGTAGTGTCCGAGTAGATACTGTTACTTTCTCTCGAACCATAGTATATTATTTGATCAAATCATTGAATTATTTATTTCTCTTGAAATCTCTTCAATGTTTATTTTTACACACGTCTTTTTTTAGGAGGCCTACAGCCATTATGTGGCATAGGAGTTACATCCCGTATGAAACTTAATAGTATACCACTTCTACGAATAGCTCTTAATGCCGCATCTCTTCCGAGACCCGGGCCTTTTATCATAACTTCTGCTCGTTGCATACCTTGATCCACTACTGTCCGAATAGCATTTCCTGCTGCGGTTTGAGCGGCAAATGGTGTACCCCTTCTTGTACCCTTGAATCCACAAGCCCCGGCAGAGGACCAAGAAATTACTCGACCCCGTACATCTGTAACAGTCACAATGGTATTGTTGAAACTTGCTTGAACATGAATAACTCCCTTGGGGATTCTACGTGTATTCTTACGTGAACCAATACGTCTATTTCTACGCGAACCAATTTTTGGTATAGGTTTTGCCATATTTTATCATCTCATAAATATAAGTCAGAGATATATGGATATATCCATTTCATGTCAAAATAGATCCTTATTCTTTTTTTTTTTTTTTACTTATTTATTTTATTTATTTATTTGTACATATGTACATCGGGTCCTTTAGATTTCGAGAGTCTTTTTGTTTTAGAAAGATTATCCTTGTCTTTGTTTATGTCTCGGGTTAGAACAAATTACTATAATTCGTCCCCGCCTACGGATCAATCGACATTTTTCACAAATTTTACGAACAGAGGCCCTTATTTTCATATTTGTCATTCCTTTTTTTAATTCCGAATCTACTTAATTGGAAGAAAATAAGTTTCTTGAAATTTTTAATTTCGAATTGTATCCTCACGAAAGAATGTTGAAATTGAAAAAACCGCCTAATCATTCAAGTCTTTGCTTTGGAGTCTCTAAATTATACGCCCTTTGGTTGAATCATAAGGACTTACCTCAATTTTTAGTCTATTTCCTGGTAGTATACGTATAAAACTACATGAAATCCTTTACGAAACAAAAACCAGAATAATTTTTTTGTTATCTAAACGAATCCGGAAGATACATACCATCGGTAAGTTGTTCAGTAATTAAACCCTCATGAATCCATTTTTGTTGTTTCATTCCAGGTAAAACCGCTTTGAAGTATCAACTAATGTAAGAGGGGTAATATTATAAACTTGTCCTTTCTCTTTTTTCACAAATATGACCGTGTCGGCTATTAGAAAGATTACCATATATAACACAAAACTTCTCCGCCGATTCCTTCTAGTCGAGCCTTTCGGTCTGTCATTATACCTCGAGAAGTAGAAAGAATTACAACCCCCATTCCGCCTAAAATTCTAGGAATTCGTTGATAGTTAGAATATATTCGTAGACCGGGTCGACTGATCCGTTTTAAATTTAAAACAGTTCTATATGGTCCTTTCCTATTTCTTCTATGTCGTAGGGTTAAAACCAAAAAATATTTTTTGCTTTCTTGATGTTTTCTCACGTTTTCAATAAAACCCTCTTGTAAAAGGATTTTAACAATATTTTCAGTGATGTTAGTAGATGGTATTCGAACTGTTCTTTTTTTATTCATGTCAGCATTTCGTATAGAGGTTATTATGTCAGCAATAGTGTCTTTACTCATGATAAACTAAGATTTTTGTTTCCCCCGAATTTTGATATAATCAACATGCTCTTTTTCTTTTTTTCTGAATTTTTTAATATTTATGAATTATTTTTTTTTAGATTTATGAATTATTAAAGATATATACGTGATAGATAAACAATTTACTAATTAATTAAATAAATTTAATCAATTTCATTCAAATACTTTATTAAGGTCTTCCCCTATAATACTTCAGGTGCTAATGAAACTATTTTAGTGAAATTTAACTGTCTTAATTCCCGGGCGATCGCGCCGAAAATTCGGGTTCCTTTTGGATTTCCTTCTTGATCAATAACAACCGCAGCGTTGTCATCATATCGTATTATCATACCGTTGTCGCGTTTGAGTTCTTTACAAGTACGTACAATGACAGCTCGGACCACTTCTGATCTTTCTAGAGGTGTATTTGGTACTGCTTCCTTGATTACAGCAACAATAATGTCACCAATATGAGCATATCGTCGATTACTAGCTCCTATGATTCGAATACACATCAATTCTCGGGCCCCGCTGTTATCCGCTACATTCAAATGGGTTTGAGGTTGAATCATATCATTTTTTTTTTATCGGTTTTTTCTTTTTCAATGCAAAGGTATAAATAAAAAAAAAAAAAGAAATATTATTTGTTCAAAACAAAAAAAGAAACCTGCAATTGTTTTTTTTCATCCCAAAAACCCCTTTCGTTTGTTTCTACATTCCTATCCAGAAAGAATGAATTGAGTTCGTATAGGCATTTTCGATGCCGCTATTGAAATAGCCCTTCTAGCTATATTTTCTGCTACTCCGCTCATTTCATAAAGTATTCTACCGGGTTTAACGACAGCTACCCAATATTCGGGAGATCCTTTCCCCGAACCCATACGTGTTTCTGTAGGTCTTACTGTAACAGGTTTGTCTGGAAATATGCGTACCCATATTTTTCCACCGCGGCGTGCATTTCGTGTCATTGCTCGCCGCCCTGCTTCTATTTGTCTAGATGTGATCCAAGCGGGTTCAAGCGCTTGAAGAGCATATCTACCGAAGCAAATACGATTACCTCGATAAGATATTCCTTTCATTCTTCCTCTGTGTTGTTTACGGAATCTGGTTCTTTTGGGGTTATAGTTGATGGTTGTTTAGCAATTCCATCCATCTCTACTACAGAACCGGACACGAGAGTTTCTTCTCATCCAGCTCCTCGCGAATTAAACAATTAAAAATAATTAAACAAAAAAAAATACACGGTTAATAATATATGGAATCGTGGGATTCTTTGAAATTTGATCTAATCGATTATAAATTAGAAATTTTTTGTGTTTTAATATAGAATTTAACACGTATTCTATTTATAGATAATGTCGTTTTGGTAGAACGCTATAATGAATCTTTATTTTGTTTTTCCTTTTATTTCGAATCGACTAAAATTTAGAAATAAAAAAAATATTCGCGGGCGAATATTTACTCTTTCAACATTCAGTTGTAAGATTAGTCTATGACATGACCTCTCAGAATAAATGAATAGGTTTCTGGTTCGTTCCGCCATCCTACTCAATGAATCATTAGGATTCATTTTCAATAGAATCTTATGCATTCACAGGTTCTGTCGTTCCCACCACTTCTCGATTAATGATTAGGTCTGAATTTTACAACGGAGCCTCCAATTAAATTTATTCTTGAGTCAACCTTCTCAGTCTTTATTGGCTCGGGGCTCTTGATTTTTTGTTCTATGCACGGATTTGTCTAATTATGGATCAATCAGTATTGATGCTTTATTACATTCCCTTTATATGAGATGACTCATAGACCTTACATATTGGAATTATATATCATTAATATTCTTTTTCTATCTTTCTCTCACCCTTCCATTTATCTGTATACTTTATATTGCTTTACAACCCATAATCAGATTGTTTTTTTTTTATGTAAAAAAGATTTCAGTTGCTACAATGATATGACTTATATATCATATCTTGACTGGTTCTTTCTATCCAGATAACACGAAGTGATGAGTTGGTTATTAGTTCTATAGTTATCAGTTTGTACTATGGGCTGTCCATTTTTTTGAATCCCAACCCTAAAAAAACCAACGAGTCACACACTAAGCATAGCAATTATATCAAATGATTAATCGAATTTTTATTCAACCTTATAGAATTGTTCTTTTTTTTTTTTATTATTTATCAGAAAAAGAATGAAAGAGTTTGCCATTTTTTGTTTTATCACCAGATATAACTAAATATAAGTCAAGTAAGTTCTTATTATTCCTCGTCTACAAATATCCAAATTTTGATGCCTAATACCCCATAGATAGTTCGAACTGCATAGGAACAATAATCAATTTTAGCTCGAATGGTTTGTAGAGGAACTCTACCTTCTCGGATCCATTCAACACGTGCAATTTCTTTTCCGTCGATACGCCCTGCAATTTGTACTTGAATCCCTTTTGTACCTGCCTGTTCAGTTAATTCAATAGCTTTTTTCATTGCTTTGCGAAATGAAACTCTATTCTTTAATTGTCCGGCTATAAATTCTGCAAGAATATTGGGGTGCCCATAAGGATTTGCAATTCTTGTAATAGCAATGTTGAGTTTTCGGTTTCCACAATTGAGTTCTTTTTGTACATGCGTCTGTAATTCTTCGATTCTTCGAGTCCTGTCTTCTATTAATAACTTGGGGAATCCCATATAGATTATGACCTGAATCAAATCGATTCTTTTTTGAATCTCTATACGTGCAATTCCCTCTACATTAGAGGATATTTTCATATTATTTTGCACATAATTTTTGATACAATCTCGTATTTTTTGATCTTCTTGTAGATCCTTTGAATAATTTTTTGGTTGTGCAAACCAAAGAGAATGATGACCTTGGGTTGCACCAAGTCTGAAACCAAGTGGATTTATTTTTTGTCCCATAATCCCCCACTACTATATATATCGTGAAACGTGACATCTGTTTGTATTTTTTTTTTATTCATTCGATTTTTTTTAAGCATAACATAATATAGCGTATTTGTATTTTTTATAATATAAAATATTCTTCCTTTAAGTATTCCTCAGCTCTAATTTATAGAATTTCCTTTTATCTATTTCTTCCTCTTCATCTAAAGATATATCTTTCAATACAATAGTTATATGACAAGT